ATGGAATTGGCTAAGCATTTTATTCGAACAAATATAGAACCAAAATGGATGGTTTTGTGTCTATTACCAGTTCTTCCTCCTGAGTTGAGACCAATTTATCATATAGATGAGGATAAACTGGTGACCTCGGATATTAATGAAATCTATAGAAGAATTATCTATCGGAATAATACTCTTACAGATCTATTAACAACAAGTATAGCTACGCCAGAAGAATTAATAATATCTCAGGAAAAATTGCTACAAGAAGCAGTGGATGCACTTCTTGATAATGGAATCTGCGGACAACCAATGAGGGATGATCATAACAGAGTTTACAAGTCGCTTTCAGATGTAATTGAAGGCAAAGAAGGAAGAGTTCGCGAGACTCTGCTTGGTAAACGCGTCGATTATTCAGGGCGGTCAGTGATTGTCGTGGGCCCTTCACTTTCATTACATCGATGTGGATTGCCTCGCGAAATAGCAATAGAACTTTTCCAGGCATTTGTAATTCGTGACCTAATTAGAAAACATCTTGCTTCGAACATCGGAGTTGCTAAGAGTCAAATTCGTAAAAAAAAACCGATTGTATGGGAAATACTTCAAGAAATTCTGGATGACCATCCTGTATTGCTGAATAGAGCGCCTACTCTGCATAGATTAGGCATACAGGCATTCCTCCCCATTTTAGTAGAAGGGCGCGCTATTTGTTTACACCCATTAGTTTGTAAGGGCTTCAATGCGGACTTTGACGGGGATCAAATGGCTGTTCATGTGCCTTTATCTTTGGAGGCTCAAGCAGAGGCACGTTTACTTATGTTTTCTCATATGAATCTTTTGTCTCCAACTATTGGAGATCCCATTTCTGCACCAACTCAAGATATGCTTAGTGGACTCTATGTCTTAACGAGTGGAAATCGTCGGGGTATTTGTGTAAATAGGTATAATCCGTGTAATGGTAGAAACTATCAAAATGAAGATAATAACTATAAGTATACAAAAAAAAAAGAACCGTTTTTTTGTAACGCCTATGATGCAATTGGAGCTTTTCGGCAAAAACGAATCAATTTAGGTAGTCCTTTGTGGCTGCGGTGGCGACTAGATCAACGCGTTATTGCTGCAAGAGAAGCTCCCATTGAAATTCACTATGAAGCTTTGGGGACCTATTATGAGATTTATGGACACTATCTAATAGTAAAAAGTATAAAAAAAGAAATTCTTTATATATATATTCGAACCACTCTTGGGCATATTTCTCTTTATCGAGAAATAGAAGAAGCCATACAGGGGTTTTGGCAGGGCTGTTGTAATTCTATGCTACCAGCGGGAATTCGAGTCTCGCCGAGTTAACTAGGACTATAAAATTGCGGAATTTCTACGTGAATCAAGATCTAGAAAAGGAAGTTGTCCAATCACTGACTCAAACCCATTGTCAAATTCTACTCAGCGCAATATGGAGGTACTGATGGCAGAACGGCCCACTCAGGTCTTTCACAATAAAGTGATAGACGGAACTGCCATGAAACGACTTATTAGTCGATTTATTGATCACTATGGAATCGGATATACATCACATATCCTGGATCAAGTAAAGACTCTGGGTTTCCGACAAGCTACCGCCGCATCCATTTCATTAGGAATTGATGATCTTTTAACAATACCTTCTAAAAGATGGCTAGTTCAAGACGCTGAACAACAAAGTTTTATTTTGGAAAAACACCATCATTATGGGAATGTACACGCGGTAGAAAAATTACGTCAATCGATCGAGATCTGGTATGCCACAAGTGAATATTTGCGACAAGAAATGAATCCTAATTTTCGGATGACCGATCCTTTTAATCCAGTCCATATAATGTCTTTTTCGGGAGCCAGAGGAAATGCATCTCAGGTACATCAATTAGTAGGTATGAGAGGATTAATGTCGGATCCCCAAGGTCAAATGATTGATTTACCCATTCAAAGCAATTTACGCGAAGGACTCTCTTTAACAGAATATATTATTTCTTGCTACGGAGCCCGTAAAGGAGTTGTGGATACCGCTATCCGAACATCAGATGCAGGATACCTCACGCGCAGACTTGTTGAAGTAGTTCAACACATTGTTGTACGTCGAACAGATTGTGGCACCGTCCGAGGTATTTCTGTAAGTCCTCGAAATGGAATGATGACCGACAGGATTTTTATCCAAACATTAATTGGGCGTGTATTAGCGGATCATATATATATAGGTTCGCGATGCATTGCTACTAGAAATCAAGATATTGGGGTTGGACTTGTTAATAGATTCATAACTTTTAGAGCACAACCAATCTCTATTCGAACCCCCTTTACTTGTAGGAGTACATCTTGGATTTGTCAACTATGCTATGGCCGAAGCCCAGCTCACGACGACCTGGTCGAATTGGGAGAAGCTGTAGGTATTATTGCAGGTCAATCTATTGGAGAACCAGGTACTCAATTAACATTAAGAACTTTTCATACCGGCGGAGTATTCACAGGGGGTACTGCAGAACATGTCCGAGCCCCTTCTAATGGAAAAATAAAATTCAATGAGGATTTGGTTCATCCGACACGTACACGTCATGGACATCCTGCTTTTCTATGTTCTAGAGACTTGTATGTAACTATTGAAAGTGAAGATATTATACACAATGTGTGTATTCCGCCCAAAAGTTTTCTTTTAGTTCAAAACGATCAATATGTAGAATCAGAACAAGTCATTGCTGAGATTCGCGCGAGAACATCCACTTTGAATTTGAAAGAGAAGGTTCGAAAACATATTTATTCTGACTCAGAAGGCGAAATGCACTGGAATACCGATGTGTACCATGCACCTGAATTTACATATGGTAATATTCATCTCTTACCAAAAACAAGTCATTTATGGATATTATTAGGGGAGCCCTGGAGATCCAGTCCAGGTCCCTGTTCGATCCACAAGGATCAAGATCAAATGAACGCTTATTCTCTTTCTGTTAAGCGAAGATATATTTCTAACCCCTCAGTAACTAATAATCAAGTGAGACACAAATTTTTTAGTTCGTATTTTTCTGGTAAAAATCAAAAAGGAGATAGGATTCCTGATTATTCAGAACTTAATCGAATGACATGTACCGGTCGTTGTAATCTCAGAAATCCGGCCGTTCTCGAGGGGAATTCGGATTTATTGGCAAAGAGGCGAAGAAATAGAGTCATCATCCCACTCGAATCGATTCAAGAGGGCGAGAACCAATTAATACCTTCTTCAGGTATCTCAATTGAAATCCCCCGAAATGGTATTCTCCGTAGAAATAGTATTCTTGCTTATTTCGACGATCCTCGATATATAAGAAAGAGCTCGGGACTTACTAAATATGAGACTAGAGAACTGAATTCAATCGTTAATGAAGAGGAGTTGATTGAGTATCGAGGAGTCAAGGTATTTTGGCCAAAATACCAAAAGGAAGTAAATCCGTTTTTTTTTATTCCCGTGGAAGTCCACATTTTGGCCGAATCTTGTTCCATAATGGTACGGCACAATAGTATTATTGGGATAGATACACAAATCACTTTAAATAGAAGAAGTCGGGTAGGTGGATTGGTCCGAGTGAAGAAAAAAGCAGAAAAAATTAAACTAATAATCTTTTCTGGAGATATCCATTTTCCTGGAAAGACAAACAAGGCATTCCGATTGATACCACCAGGAGGGGGAAAACAAAATTCCAAAGAATACAAAAAATTGAAAAATTGGCTCTATATCCAACGAATGAAACTTTCCAGGTATGAAAAAAAATATTTTGTTTTGGTTCAACCTGTAGTCCCATATAAAAAAACGGATGGTATAAATTTAGGAAGACTTTTCCCACCGGATCGCTTGCAAGAAAGCGACAATCTACAACTTCGAGTTGTCAACTATATCCTTTATTACGACCCAATTCTTGAAATTTGGGACACAAGTATTCAATTAGTTCGGACTTGTTTAGTGTTGAATTGGGACCAAGACAAAAAGATCGAAAAGGCCTGTGCTTCCTTTGTTGAAATAAGGACAAATGGTTTAATTAGAGATTTTCTAAGAATCGACTTAGCGAAGTCACCTATTTTGTATACCGGAAAAAGAAATGATCTGTCGGGTTCAGGATTAATCTCTGAGAATGGAGCAGATCGCGCTAATGTCAATCCGTTTTCTTCCATTTATTCCTATTCCAAGGCAAGGATTCAAGAATCCCTTAATCCAAATCAAGGAACTATTCATACGTTATTGAATCGAAATAAGGAATCTCAATCTTTGATAATTTTGTCATCATCCAATTGTTCTCGAACAGGCCCATTCAACGATGTAAAATCTCCCAATGTGATAAAAGAATCAATCAAAGAGGACCCCCTAATTCCAATTAGGAATCCGTTGGGCCCCTTAGGAACAGGCTTTCCAATTTATAATTTTGATTTATTTTCCGATTTAATAACCCATAATCAAATCTTGGTAACTAACTATTTGCAACTTGACAATTTAAAACAGATTTTTCAAATCCTTAAATATTATTTACTGGATGAAAAAGGTAAAATTTATAATCCCTATTCGTGCAGTAACATCATTTTGAATCCATTCAATTTGAATTGGTATTTTCTGCATTACAATTGTTGTGAAGAGACATCTACAATCGTTAGTCTTGGGCAGTTTCTTTGTGAAAATGTATGTATAGCCAAAAAAGGACCGCATTTAAAATCGGGTCAAGTTCTAATTCTTCAAGTTGACTCTGTGGTAATACGATCAGCTAAGCCTTATTTGGCTACTCCAGGAGCAACTGTTCATGGACATTATGGGGAAATCCTTTACGAAGGAGATACATTAGTTACATTTATATATGAAAAATCAAGATCTGGTGATATAACGCAAGGTCTTCCAAAAGTGGAACAGGTGTTAGAAGTGCGTTCGATTGATTCAATATCGATGAATCTCGAAAAGAGGATTGAGACTTGGAACAAATGTATAACAAGAATTCTTGGAATTCCTTGGGCATTCCTGATTGGTGCTGAGCTAA